GGTATAATCCACGCATATTGATATGTCTGTTCCATAAAAAAAGTTTTTAAATTCTTAATTAATATTAATTGTTTCCGATTCACCGGACCTTACTTCTTTTGAAAGGCGTCAATAAAGAAATGAAGATATGCACTAACTTAACTATAATTTTTGAATTTTTATTTCTTTTTGCTTATTCTTTGTGAGTTTCTGTTAAATACTTCAAATATTCAAATCAAGAAATTCCAATTGGTCAAATCATATGAAAGAAAGAGATTAATTACTAGTATCCTTGGAATTTTCAAATTACAGTCAAATTAGGCATATTTTTCCCGACTTTAACAAGTTACTAAAAATATTCGTCTTTTTTCTATTTTTAGATTTCGAAATTAGTAATATTTTATTCGATTTTTCCATATCTTTCATCCATCTTATCTATTCTTTTCGATTTTTAGAAATAAAATATTATCTAGAAAACAAATACATAAAATTCGAAAAGCGCGGATTTTTTAAACAATAGATGTCTTTCACATCCAGCTATACCAATGAGTAATCTCTTAATTTTTATTTAAATGGCAGTTCCAAAAAAACGTACTTCTGCATCAAAAAAGCGTATTCGTAAAAATGTTTGGAAAAGGAAGGGGTATTGGGCAGCGTTAAAAGCGTTTTCCTTAGGGAAATCTCTTTCTACCGGAAATTCAAAAAGTTTTTTTGTGCGACAAACAAATAAAATAAGTAATAAAACATAAGGAATAATCTAAATTGACCTGACTCAAAAATTGACTCATTTCGAAAACCCAATTCCCAATTTTCATTTCCTATTGAGTTAATCAATAGGAAATGAAAATAGTTCCGCTCTTAGAATATATAGAAGAAGAATTCTTCTGTTTACCTTACCGAATTCAAAAACAAAAAAACACAAGATACTAAATTTGATTTTTAGTCTATTTTCTCATTTCCAAGGCGGGGAGTATTATTTTCCCCATTAACCTATTTGTAATATAAGATAAGGTTTTCTTTTTTGTGCAACTTTCTTACTTATTTTTTTCATTGCTAAAATGGATTTTTTGATTTCAATTTTTGCAATCAAATAAATAAAAAATAATTCATTAAAACAAAAATGGGGGGTTCTAGCCCTTAATTCAGAGTCGGATTATCTAGTTTTACAAGAGTTCAAGTCCAAGAGAGGATAAAATACACAATAAAACGAAGACCCTAAACAAAAATCAAATTCAAATAATGAACCTTCAAATACCTATTTATTCATCAATTTGAATCTTTCCTAAAAAATATTGAACCAAATTGAATTCTTAAATCTAGACGATTGCTTATTCATAGGCTATTATGAGTTCAAGGCAAGCCGCTATGGTGAAATCGGTAGACACGCTGCTCTTAGGAAGCAGTGCTAGAGCATCTCGGTTCGAGTCCGAGTGGCGGCATGTCATCTCCTAAAAAAAGTAAATAGATCCTATAATGAAAATGAATTAATGAATTCAATTCCCGATTTCGATTTTATTTATAATTTAAGGGATTCCTTTTTTTTTTTATGATATTTTCAACCTTAGAGCATATATTAACTCATATTTCTTTTTCGGTCGTTTCCATTATAATTACAATTCATTTGATAACCTTTTTAGTCGATGGAATCGTAAAACTATATGACTCATCCGAAAAGGGCATGATAATGACTTTTTTCTGTATAACAGGATTATTAATTACTCGTTGGATTTATTCGGGACATTTTCCACTAAGTGATTTATATGAATCCTTACTCTTTCTTTCATGGAGTTTTTCCCTTATTCATATAGTTCCATATTTCAAAAAAAATCAAAATCTTCTAAGCACAATAATTGGTCCAAGTGCTATTTTTTCCCAGGGCTTTGCTACTTCAGGTCTTTTAACTGAAATACACGAATCCACAATATTAGTCCCCGCTCTTCAATCGGAGTGGCTAATAATGCACGTAAGTATGATGATATTAGGCTATGCGGCCCTTTTATGTGGATCATTATTATCAATATCACTTCTAGTCATTACAGTTCGAAAAAAGAGAAAATTTTTTTCTACGAGTAATCATTTATTAAATTTAAATAAGTCATTTTTCTTTGGTGAAATCGAATACATGAATGAACGAAGAAATGTTTTACAAAATATTTCCTTCTTTTCTCCAAGAAATTATTACAGGTCGCAATTGCTTCAACAGTTGGATTGTTGGGGTTATCGGGTTATTAGTCTAGGATTTATCTTTTTAACCATAGGAATTCTCTCTGGAGCAGTATGGGCTAATGAAGCATGGGGATCCTATTGGAGTTGGGATCCAAAAGAAACTTGGGCTTTTATTACTTGGATCGTATTCGCGATTTATTTACATACTCGAACAAATAAAAAATGGAAGGGTACAAATTCAGCAATTGTGGCGTCTATTGGATTTCTTATAATTTGGATATGTTATTTTGGGGTCAATCTATTAGGAATCGGACTACATAGTTATGGTTCATTTACATCTAATTGAATTCAAAAA